AGCAAGAGGCGGAATACCACAAAGAGAAAGTGTACCTATTAAAAAAGCAGTTTTTGTAATTGGCACATGTTTTGTTAATCCCCCCATAAGAACCATATTCTGACTTTTATCTGGAGAATATCCAACAATAGCTTCCATTGAATGAATAACGGATCCGGATCCTAAAAACAATAATGCTTTTGAATAAGCATGAGTAATCAAATGAAATAAAGCAGCTCGATAAGAACCTATACCTAGGGCTAACATCATATAACCCAGTTGAGACATTGTAGAATAAGCTAAACTTCTCTTAATGTCTTTTTGAGCAAGAGCTAAAGTAGCTCCTAATAGTACGGTTATTATACCTATAAAAGATATTCCATTCGTTATGTAAGGTATGACTACGAAAAGAGGAAGAAGTCGAGCGACTAGAAAAATCCCCGCCGCTACCATGGTAGCAGCATGTATGAGAGCTGAAATAGGAGTAGGCCCCTCCATAGCATCAGGTAACCATACATGAAGGGGAAATTGGGCAGATTTAGCAACTGCACCAGCAAATAACAAGAAAGTACACAAAATACAAAATAAAAAATGGATCTCATTTTTATTAATTAAGTTATTGAATATTTCAAACAAATCCCGAAACTCGAAACTGCCTGTTATCCAATAAATACCTAAAATTCCTAATAATAAGCCAAAATCCCCTACACGATTAGTCACAAACGCTTTTTGACAGGCATTTGCAGCAATAGGTCGTATGAACCAAAACCCTATTAATAGATACGAACACATTCCAACTAATTCCCAAAAAATATAAATTTGTATCAAATTTGAACTAGTAACTAATCCCAGCATGGAAGTATTGAAAAAACTCATATAAGCAAAAAATCTCAAATATCCCCGATCATGAGACATATAATTATCACTATAAACAAGAACTAGAATTGCAACAGTAGTAATTAACATTGACATAATAGAGGTAAGTGGATCGATCAAGTAGCCGAATTCTAAAGAAAAATCATTATTAATAGTCCAAGACCATACATATTGATAAATAGAATTGCTATTTATTTGCTGAATAGACAGCTTCATCGAGAAAATCATAACTATACTTAACAACAAAATACTAGAAAAAGCCCAAATACGCCGAAGATTTTTTGTTGTCGTCGGAAAAAGGAGAAGTCCCACTCCTATTAACAAAGGAACCGGAAGTGGAGTGAAGGGTATGATCCATGCATATTGGTATATATGTTCCATAATCAAATATCTAAATTTTTTATTTAAATTTTATTTTTTGTTTACGATTCGCCGGTTCTTGCCTCTTTTGAATTGAAAGAAGCCAATAAAAAAAATCAAGTTTTTATTTTACATAACTTAAAAAAATAGAATTTGTTAATTTACTATTTTATATTAAATAAAATTTTTAATTAATATTATTAAACATTTTTTATTTTAATATTCAAACCAAGAAGTTCTAATTGGTCAAATAATTAATTTGTTAGTAAAAGTAAATCCTTAATTATTTAAGTAAATGTAAAATGTTGAAGTCTCTGAAGTAGGAATCAAAAAAAATTCTACTTTCATTTACAGTTAAGTTATTTATAATATATATAATAAAGATAAAAAAATTAGACTAAAAAATAGTATGAATCAGAAGATCTACTAAAAATCTAATAAACAATCTAATAAAAAAATAAGTAATACAAAAAACTAGGAACTAGTTATTTTAATAAGTTTATTCAGTAGTTTATTCATAATTATTAACTGGTTTTACGAAAAATTATTTGATTGTCTTCCGTTCCAAACGAAAAACAAAAAAACATAGAAAAATATTCTTTTTTTTTTTTTTATAGTTATATATTTTATATAGTTTATAGAAAAAAAGGATATGATACCTCTTACTTTACTTTACTACTTTACCATAACATAGAATAAAAAAAAAAATCACTAAAATGTCTCAAATTATGGATTCTTTAAACAAATTAATTTATGGGATTAAATTATGGATATCATTTCAATTTGAAAATTGGAAATTCGATTTATTTAGATTTTCGAAAAAAAAAGAAAAAATTCAAGCTTTTCAATTAAGATTTGCTAACTTAAATTTTTCGATGTGGCTTAATATGCACATGTAAATTAAATGAAATACAGCAAAAATATACAAAATATATAGAGATCTTAAGTATAAGTAGAAATTTTGATTAATTATTTAATTTTTATTAAATTTATTCATCAATTTCGCACGAAGTATTTTAAATTATAAATAAATATTATACTCCATAGAAAATTTTGTTTCTCCTAATTGAATATTTTAGGGAATTTTAATATATATATATATATTTCATATATTTTTAGTTAGATTATGCTTTTCTATAATGAAAAATTTGACTAAAAGGCCCTGTATGGTATAGAATCTAAAAAATACATGGATAATTAATTATATAGTAAACAAATATATATATATATATATATTTCATATATTTTTAGTTAGATTATGCTTTTCTATAATGAAAAATTTGACTAAAAGGCCCTGTATGGTATAGAATCTAAAAAATACATGGATAATTAATTATATAGTAAACAAAGATTCGTTTGACCAATAGATGTTTTTCACATCCAACTACAACAATGAGTAATCCATTTTAAATGGCAGTTCCAAAAAAACGTACTTCTATTTCCAAAAAGCATATTCGTAAAAATTTTTGGAAAAAAAAGGGATATTGGGCAGCGTTAAAAGCTTTTTCAATAGCAAAATCTCTTTATTCCGGGAATTCAACTTTGTTTATAGAAAAAAAAAATAAAAAAAATCTTCGTCGAATACGAACAATCGAAATACGAACAATAGAAGTCGGCCTAACCCAAAAAAATCTTATAACAAATTGGAACGATGATGCATCTTATAGTAAACAAAGTAAAACGATTCTACTATAGTAGGAATCCAAAAATTTTTAACAACAAAAGGAGTTTTATATGATTTATCCGTCTTTTCTACTAGGCAATTCCGCATCTCTAGCTATGAAGCTAATGAATTCGGTCGTTGTGGTCGGACTCTATTATGGATTTCTGACCACATTATCCATAGGCCCTTCTTATCTCTTACTTCTCCAAGCTCATTTTCAGGTTATAGAAGAAGGAGAAGAAGAAGCAATCGAGAAGGAGGTAGCCGTATCAACTGGTATTATGATAGGACAACTCCTGATGTTCATATCGATCTATTATAGGCCTCTGCGTCTAGTATTGAGTAGGCCTCGTACAATAACTTTCATAACTGTACCTTATCTTTACCTTCATTACATGTGGTACAGTTACGAAGACTTTTTTGTTGATGAAAAATCTACTCGCAAAAATTCAATGCGTACGCGTAATCTCAGCATTCAATGTATATTCCTGAATAATCTCTTTTTTCAATTATTGAGCCATTTCTTTTTTTTCCCAAGTACAATGTTTTTCAGATTACTCAACGTTTATATGTTTCGATACAACAACAAGATATTATTTTTAACAAGTAGTTTTGTTGGTTGGTTAATTGGTCACATTTTATTCATGAAATCGGTTAGATTCGTATTAGTATGGATACAGCAAAATTATTTGGTTAGATCGGCTAAGCCCATTATTAGACCTAAAAAGTACCTTTTCTATGTGTTTCGATTTTATCAGAATTTGATCTTCGATTTGAGAAATTCTTTTGGTCTAATCGGTGGTATTCTCGTATTTTTTACATGTCTACTCATTTTTAACAAAATGCCGTTACCTATTTTGACTTATAAACCGAAAGAAGCCGAAGTGGAAATAGATCGAAAAAAAGCTGAAGAATATTTTTATAGAATAGGCCTAGCGAAAGAAGGGGAATTTACCAAGGAAGAGCCTTCTCCTCCCCTTTTTAAACTTTTTAAAGTTTTTAAAGTTTTTAAAGAAGCATTCTATAAAAAAATCCCAACTTCTGATCAAAATGATGGAAAAAAAAGAATTTCTTTTTCACATCCACCTAGTTTAGCCGCTTTCTCGGGAATGATACAAAAAAAGACTTCTTTGTCTACAACAGAAAAATTATCATCTGATGAACTGTACAATTATTGGATTCGTACCAATGAACAAAAAAAGAACAGCTTAAGCACTGAATTTTCTAAAAAAATTGCAGTTTTAGACAGAAAAGGGCTTAAAGAGATAAATGTATTGGAAAAAAAAACTCGATTAGCCGATAAAAAACAAGATAAAATACAATATTTCCAAAAAACATCTGAACCCCTCTTAAGGGGATCCTCTCGGGGACACCCCAAAAAGCCACCTGCACCCACACCCTTCAAAAGATTAACTGGCCTCCTCTTTCTTCCACCCGAAGCTCAACTTATAAAAAATAATGAAAGGTACCTAGAAAAATGTAGACCCGACGCGATAATTATAGCAGAATTTAGGATCAAAGGTTCCATGCTTGTTCAAAAATGTAAAACGAGTGTTTGGTCAATATATCTAGAAAAACCACATTCCAGATTTTTTACAAACAGAATAGATTCTTTGTTTTATACTTTTCTTAAGTATTGCGAGTTTATTAGAGGAATTTTTCTAGAGTATACGGGAAAAATCTCAGAATTTGAACGTTTGGTTTATGACTCTTCTTTCGAAGATGTCTTTCTTACTATAGAAGAATTGGAAAACGAACCGATTTGCTTACTCTTGAAAATACTTTGTTGCCTAGACGCCGTCGAGAGTTGGAAATTATAACTTGTTTCAACCCAAGGAATAATAAAGTTGTGGATAAAAACCCAGTATTTTACAATGGGAATAGGGTAAAAAACGGTAGTCAATTTTTTGATAAAAGCAAAGATCTTGATCGAGATAAAAAGAAACTTATCAAATTCAAATCCTTTCTTTGGCCGAATTATCGATTAGAAGATTTAGCTTGTATGAATCGTTATTGTATCCATACTAATAACGGCAGTCGTTTTAGTATGTTAAGAATACGTATGTATCCACGATTAAAAACTCATTTATGATACATTTATCTTATATATTCCTTATCGTCTAGTAGATAAATAGATGCGCACGCGCCTTGTCTTAGCGTCCAATTTCGATACATGATACTAATTCGATAACGTATCAATTAGATCCAGAAATGAATCAACAGAATTTTCTTTATTCATTTTATCAAAATGAATAAAGAAAATTCTGATTATTATGTGTACCAGATAAAAATAGCTGGCATTATTATTACTGATCGGCAAAATTCCATATTTGGTAAAAAAAAAAAGAAGTTTTAAATTTTATGACAAAAAAATCATTCATATCTGTTATTTCGCATGAAGAAAAAGAAGAAAACAGGGGGTCCGTTGAATTTCAAGTATTCCGTTTTAGCAATAAGATAGGAAGACTTACTTCACATTTGGAATTGCACAAAAAAGACTATTCATCTCAGAGAGGTCTACGAAAAATTCTAGGAAAACGGCAACGACTACTGGCTTATTTGTTAAAAAAAGATGGAGTACGCTATAAAGAATTAATCAGTCAATTGAACATTCGAAAGCTAAAATAAAAACACGTTAATTTGAAGAGTCGTTTTGAATTATTTGATTTATTAGATCTTGAATTTTGATGAACTTCTTTTTGTTTTCAGCAATTCATGGAAAACTGAATAATGAATCGGGGAAAACCTATGGCTGTACCAACTACAAAAAAAGACCTCATGATAGTCAATATGGGTCCTCACCATCCATCCATGCATGGCGTTCTCCGACTTATCCTTACTTTAGACGGTGAAGATGTTATTGACTGTGAACCAATATTGGGTTATTTACACAGAGGGATGGAAAAAATTGCGGAAAACCGAACAATTATACAATATCTGCCTTATGTAACACGTTGGGATTATTTAGCCACTATGTTCACCGAAGCAATAACGGTAAATGGGCCAGAACAATTGGGAAATATTCAAGTACCTAAGAGGGCTAGCTATATCAGAGTGATTATGCTGGAGTTAAGTCGTATAGCTTCTCATTTGTTATGGCTCGGCCCTTTTATGGCAGATATTGGCGCGCAGACCCCCTTCTTCTATATTTTCAGAGAAAGAGAATTGGTATATGATTTATTCGAAGCTGCCACCGGTATGAGAATGATGCATAATTATTTTCGTATCGGCGGAGTAGCTGCCGACCTACCTTATGGATGGATAGATAAATGTTTAGATTTTTGTGATTATTTTTTAACAGGGATTGCTGAATACCAAAAACTTATTACACGAAATCCTATTTTTTTAGAACGAGTTGAAGGAGTGGGCATTATTGGTGGAGAAGAGGCAATAAATTGGGGTTTATCGGGACCAATGCTACGAGCTTCCGGAATACAATGGGATCTTCGTAAAGTTGATCATTATGAGTGTTACGACGAATTTGATTGGGAAGTCCAATGGCAAAAAGAAGGAGATTCATTAGCTCGTTATTTAATACGAATCGGTGAAATGGCAGAATCCATCAAAATTATTCAACAGGCTCTAGAAGGAATTCCAGGGGGTCCCTATGAGAATTTAGAAATCCGACGCTTTAATAGAATAAAATATCCTGAATGGAATGATTTTGAATATCGATTCATTAGTAAAAAGCCATCCCCTGCTTTTGAATTGTCGAAACAAGAACTTTATGTAAGAGTCGAAGCCCCAAAGGGGGAATTGGGAATATTTTTGATAGGAGACCAGAGTGTTTTTCCTTGGAGATGGAAAATTCGTTCCCCGGGTTTTATCAATTTGCAAATTCTTCCTCAGTTAGTTAAAAAAATGAAATTGGCTGATATTATGACGATACTAGGTAGCATAGATATTATTATGGGAGAAGTTGATCGTTGAAATGATAATTGATACAACAGAAGTACAAGCTATCAAGTCTTTTTCCAGATTAGAATCCTTAAAAGAGGTTTATGAAACTATATGGATGCTTGTCCCTATTTTGATTCTCATATTGGGAATCACAACAGGTGTACTAGTAATTGTGTGGTTAGAAAGAGAAATATCCGCAGGTATACAACAACGTATTGGACCTGAATACGCCGGCCCTTTGGGAATTCTTCAAGCTCTAGCAGACGGGATAAAATTACTTTTGAAAGAGAACCTTCTTCCATCTAGGGGGGATACACGTTTATTTAGTATCGGACCCTCTATAGCAGTCATATCAATTCTACTAAGTTATTCAGTAATTCCTTTTGGCTATCGCCTTATTCTAGCCGATCTCAGTATTGGTGTTTTTTTATGGATTGCCGTTTCAAGTATTGCTCCAATTGGACTTCTTATGTCAGGATATGGATCAAATAATAAATATTCCTTTTTAGGTGGTCTACGGGCTGCTGCTCAATCAATTAGTTATGAAATACCATTAACTCTATGTGTGTTATCAACATCTCTACGTGTGATTCGTTGAGACATAAGTCTTCCTCCATTTCTTTTTAGGTTTCTAAGAATAAAAATTAAACGTATTAAATAGATATATCTTTCTTTCTTTTTTTATTCACTAGCCCGGATTGCTAAACTAAACTAGATAGTTAGATGAGTGAAAGAAAACAGCTTCGAAATTCGCAGTAAAAAAATGGAATCTCATTTCCTATGTACAAGGGTTAAACGAAAATAAACATAAGCAGTCAAGACTCTTTACCCCAAGATTGGTTAATAAGTCATCATGTCTTGAAGCGGGTTGAAAAGAACAACTCTATGGAGCTTTTACTATCTTTTGTATGTATTCCCATACATGAATTACCATAGAGATTGAGAAAAAATGAGTGGATGATTAGGAACACAAAAGTACACAAAGGATTCGTAATAGAGATTATGTAAGTTATTCGAAGAGACTTTTATACATAAAAGAAATACTAATTAGGGCTTTAAATTTGTAGAAACGATCAAGTAGTACTCCCAAAAATGAAATTCCGATCCAGAGTATGATCCTATCCACCGATTATATGAATAACTATCAGTAACGAAGTAATCCTTTACCCTTTCTTTCTTTTATTTAGGTTTAATATAAAAGTAAAGTAAAGGAACGAAAAGAAAGTATGGAATTGCAAAAAAAATCTTTTTTATCTGATATCCATATTAATGGAAATGAAATTTTTGTCATGTCATAAATAATGAATGTTTAATTCTTTTTTTTTCGGAATCGAAAAAAAAAGTGAACTATTTATTGATATTGGTAATAAAGAGTATTTTTTTTGAAGGATCTAAGTTATTACTCAATAAAAAAATTGAAATTCTTAAACTTAAAGTAAGGGATAAGATCAATTCCGAAGCACTTTTTTTATAGTATAGCAGACAGAATTCCATTAGTCTAATTCAGGAACTTTCGATTGATTTTAACTTTATCTATCCTACAAGTATATCAAGATTAAATAAAGAATATCTAATCAGTCCCTAGATTTATTTATGGCTCTCGAGGAGCCGTATGAGGTGAAAATCTCATGTACGGTTCTGGAATAGCGATGATAAGAGTGATCTTATCATCGACTATGATTATCTAACAGTTCAAGTACAGTTGATATAGTTGAGGCGCAGTCAAAATATGGTTTTTGGGGATGGAATTTGTGGCGGCAACCTATAGGGTTTATTGTTTTTATAATTTCTTCTCTAGCCGAATGCGAGAGATTGCCTTTTGATTTACCAGAAGCAGAAGAAGAATTAGTAGCAGGTTATCAAACCGAATATTCGGGTATCAAATTTGGTTTATTTTATGTTGCTTCCTATTTAAATCTACTAGTCTCTTCACTATTTGTAACAGTTCTTTACTTGGGTGGTTGGAATCTCTCTATTCCATACATATTGATTCCTGAGTTTTTGGAAATAAATAAAGCGTATGGAGTCTTTGGAACAACAATTGGTATTTTCATTACATTAGCGAAAACTTTTTTGTTCTTGTTCATTCCTATCACAACAAGGTGGACTTTACCTAGACTGAGAATGGACCAATTATTAAATCTTGGATGGAAATTTCTTTTACCTATTTCTTTAGGTAATCTATTATTAACAACTTCTTCCCAACTCCTTTCATTATAAATTTATATAAAAAAATCGAATAGAATATTTGATATTCACTATAATTCAAATTCAAATATTCAAATTCAATTCACAACTTGTATCAAACAAGAGAAAGAAACAAAATCCAATTTATTATTGATATTTACTATATGTTCCCTATGGTAACTGGGTTCATCAATTATGGTCAACAAGCAGTACGGGCGGCAAGGTACATTGGTCAAAGTTTTATGATTACCCTATCTCATGCCAACCGTTTACCCGTAACTATTCAATACCCTTATGAAAAATTGATCACATCGGAGCGTTTTCGTGGTCGAATACACTTTGAATTTGATAAATGCATTGCTTGTGAAGTATGTGTTCGTGTATGTCCTATAGATCTACCTGCTGTTGATTGGAAATTGGAAACGGATATTCGAAAGAAACGATTGTTTAATTACAGCATTGATTTCGGAATCTGTATATTTTGTGGTAATTGTGTTGAGTATTGCCCAACAAATTGTTTATCAATGACTGAAGAATATGAGCTTTCTACTTATGATCGTCACGAATTAAATTATAATCAAATTGCTCTGGGTCGTTTACCAATATCAATAACGGATGATTACACAATTCGAACAATTTTGAATTCGCCTCAAACAAAAGAGAAATCTCATAACAAATGAGAAATCTTGTGATGGAAGAAATTACTAAGGTTCTTTTATTTAATTTTAAATTTAAATTCAAAAAGTTGATTTTTTTATTTTGGTCAAAAATTACAAACCCCGACTATTCTATTCACTATTCTATTGATTGATGAAAATCACAACTTAATTTGTATTGAAAATCTGTTTACTGTAATGATTTCCAATAGTTTTAGTTTCGAACGACTCTTTCAGATAAAAAAAGAATGCGATGGGTCCAATAACTTTAATATGTATATCAAATTAGGATTTCATTTAATTAGCAATAATTAGTAGCGCATGAACTTCTTTTTTCCTGTCCAAGTCAATAAGATCATGAAAAATTCCTATTTTTTTATCTCTTATTTTACATATAATGGATTTAACTGGAGCAATACATGATTTTCTTTTAGTCTTTCTGGGGTCAGGTCTTATATTAGGGGGTCTCGGAGTGGTATTATTTACCAATCCTATTTTTTCTGCCTTTTCACTGGGATTGGTTCTTGTTTGTATATCTTTATTTTATATTCTAGCAAACTCGCATTTTGTAGCTTCTGCACAACTCCTTATTTATGTAGGAGCTATAAATGTTTTAATAATATTTGCTGTAATGTTCATGAGTGGGCCAGAATATGGCAAAGATTTTCATCTTTGGACTGTTGGGGATGGGGCTATTTCGTTGGTTTGTACAAGTCTTTTTGTTTCATTAATTATTACTATTCTAAATACGTCATGGTATGGGATTATTTGGACTACAAGATTAAACCAGATTCTAGAACAAGATTTGATAAATACTAGTCAACAAATTGGAATTCATTTATCAACAGATTTTTTTCTTCCATTTGAACTCATTTCAATAATTCTTTTAGTTGCTTTAATAGGTGCAATTTCTGTGGCTCGCCAATAAGTCAATAATTTATTTTTAAAACTAGCAATCCAAATAAAAATGAAATTTTATCCTATTCATTTCCATTCAATTTTATTCGAATTGATGCATAAAACGGAAATACTTTATAGATAGTTAGATTTATTAACAAACAAACTATTTTTTTATTCTTCTTAAATTAAATTAAACTCCTCTATTCGAACTTCTTATATTCTAGTCAATAAAATCGGTTTAATTATTGTTCATATTGAAAAGAATCGAGATTGATAAGGAGTTGGTTAATGATGCTCGAACATGTACTTGTTTTGGGTGCCTATTTATTTTCTATAGGAATCTACGGACTATCCACGAGCCGAAATTTGGTTCGGGCTCTTATGTGTCTTGAACTTCTATTGAATGCGGTTAATCTAAATTTTGTAACATTTTCTGATTTTTTTGATAGCCGCCAATTAAAAGGAAACATTTTCGCAATTTTTGTTATAGCTATCGCAGCCGCTGAAGCTGCTATTGGACTGGCTATTGTTTCCTCAATTTATTGTAACAGAAAATCAACTCGTATCGATCAATCGAATTTATTGAATAAGTAGTTGTTTTTTTTTTAATTCTATTATATTCGGATTATAGATATATTAGAATTATAGAAATTAAAATTTTAATAGTCATCAATTCAAATTACATTACTAAGTATGGTACCTTAAGGTATAATCATACTTTCAAAAATGTAATAAATATAAAGTATTTTGGACTTCTTTTTTTTTTATTTATTTTCTAATAAGCCGATCCAATCCAGAAGTAGATTAATTCAAAAATTCTGGTAAATCATTGATTCGTCTGGTATTTGAATATTTGATTCATTTACTTTAACTAGAACTAGATCGAAATTTAATGAAGTTAAAAAAAAATTATAGATTCAATGTCACATTCAGTAAAGATTTATGATACATGTATAGGGTGTACTCAATGCGTACGAGCTTGTCCTACGGATGTATTAGAAATGATACCTTGGGATGGATGTAAGGCTAAACAAATAGCCTCTGCTCCGAGAACAGAGGACTGTGTTGGTTGTAAGAGATGTGAGTCTGCCTGTCCAACCGATTTTTTAAGTGTTCGAGTTTATCTAGGGCCTGAAACAACTCGCAGTATGGGTCTAGCTTATTGATACGTTTCAGAAAACTCCACTTGAATCCATTCTATTTGGATTTTTTTTTTACCGACAAAAACCCGTACTCTAACTATAGTTAGGGTACGGGTTTTTTTTGGATCAAGTGTATCTTGTCTTTACCATGAATTATTTTCCTTGGTTAACTACAATTGTAGTTTTGCCCCTATTTGCAGGTTCTTTAATTTTCTTTCTTCCTCATAGAGGAAATAAGGTTATCCGGTGGTATACAGTATGTATTTCAATGCTAGAGCTCCTTATAACAACCTACGCATTCTGTTATCATTTCCAACCAGACGATCCATTAATCCAACTGGCAGAAGATTATAAATGGATCAATTTTTTTGATTTTCACTGGAGATTAGGAATAGATGGACTTTCGATAGGGCCCATTTTACTGACGGGATTCATCACTACTTTAGCTACGTTAGCGGCTTGGCCGGTTACTCGAAATTCTCGATTATTCTATTTCATGATGTTAGCAATGTACAGTGGCCAAATAGGATCGTTTTCGTCCCGAGACCTTTTACTTTTTTTCATAATGTGGGAATTAGAATTAATTCCTGTTTATCTACTTTTATCTATGTGGGGGGGAAAGAAACGTCTCTATTCAGCTACTAAGTTTATTTTGTATACCGCAGGGGGTTCCATTTTCCTATTGCTGGGAGCTCTGGGTGTTGGTTTATATGGTTCCAATGAACCAACATTAAATTTTGAAACATTAGTTAATCAATCGTATCCTCTGGCATTAGAAATAATATTCTATATTGGATTTTTTATTGCTTTTGCTGTCAAATTATCGATTATTCCTTT